GCTAGCGTAGCTTAATATAAAGCATAACACTGAAGATGTTAAGATGAGTCCTAAAAAACTCCGCGTGCACAAAGGCATGGTCCCGACCTTATCATCAGCTCTAACTCAACTTACACATGCAAGTCTCCGCAACCCAGTGAGTATGCCCTCAATCCCCCCCCCGGGGACGAGGAGCGGGCATCAGGCACAAAATTTAGCCCAAGACGCCTGGCCAAGCCACACCCCCAAGGGAATTCAGCAGTGATAAACATTAAGCCATAAGTGAAAACTTGACTCAGTTAAGGTTAAAAGGGCCGGTAAAACTCGTGCCAGCCACCGCGGTTAGACGAGAGGCCCTAGTTGATAATATAACGGCGTAAAGGGTGGTTAAGGATGAACAAAAATAAAGCCAAATAGCCCTTTGGCCGTCATACGCTTCTAGGTGCCCGAAGCCCCAACACGAAAGTAGCTTTAATAAACCAGCCTGACCCCACGAAAGCTGAGAAACAAACTGGGATTAGATACCCCACTATGCTCAGCCATAAACTTAGACCTCTGACTACAATTAGATGTCCGCCAGGGTACTACGAGCATTAGCTTAAAACCCAAAGGACCTGACGGTGTCTCAGACCCCCCTAGAGGAGCCTGTTCTAGAACCGATAACCCCCGTTAAACCTCACCACTTCTAGCCACCCCAGCCTATATACCGCCGTCGTCAGCTTACCCTGTGAAGGTAATAAAAGTAAGCAAAATGGGCACAACCCAGAACGTCAGGTCGAGGTGTAGCGCATGAAATGGAAAGAAATGGGCTACATTTTCTACAACAGAATATTACGAATATGCAACATGAAACATTGCTTAAAGGAGGATTTAGTAGTAAAAAGGAAATAGCGTGTCCCTTTGAACCCGGCTCTGAGACGCGTACACACCGCCCGTCACTCTCCCCTGTCAAAACGCACCATGTATACTTAATAAACTAGCACTGACAAGGGGAGGCAAGTCGTAACATGGTAAGTGTACCGGAAGGTGCACTTGGATCAAACCCAGGGCGTGGCTGAGCTAGTTAAGCATCTCACTTACACCGAGAAGACATCCATGCAAATTGGATCACCCTGAACCAAACAGCTAGCTTATTTATCAATATAACCAAACAATATAAATAAAATAGAATAGACCAAACATCAAAAACTAAACCATTCTTTTACCTGAGTATGGGAGACAGAAAAGGTTCAACCAAAGCAATAGAAATAGTACCGCAAGGGAAAGCTGAAAGAGAAATGAAATAACCCATATAAGTACTAAAAAGCAAAGACTAAACCTTGTACCTTTTGCATCATGATTTAGCCAGTAAACACAAGCAAAGAGACCTTTAGTTTGAAACCCCGAAACCAGGTGAGCTACCCCGAGACAGCCTATTAAGGGCCAACCCGTCTCTGTGGCAAAAGAGTGGGAAGAGCTCCGGGTAGAAGTGACAGACCTACCGAACCTGGTGATAGCTGGTTACCTAAGAAATGAATAGAAGTTCAGCCTCGTGCACCTCAAATCAAACAAGCACTATCAAGATATCAAGAGAAAAACACGAGAGTTAATTAAAGGGGGTACAGCCCCTTTAATAAAGGATACAACCTTATCCAGGAGGATAAAGATCATAATATATAAAACATACTGTTCTAGTGGGCCTAAAAGCAGCCACCTAAACAGAAAGCGTTAAAGCTCAGACAGAAAAAAGTTTATTATTCTGATAAAAAATCTTACTCCCCTAAATACTATTAGGTTAACCCATGCCCCCATGGAAGAAATTATGCTAAAATGAGTAACAAGAAGGGCCGCCCTTCTCCAAGCACAAGTGTAAGCCGAACCGGACCGACCATCGGCAACTAACGAACTCAACCCAAGAGAGCAATGTGAACCATAAAAACAACAAGAAAAACCCACAACTTAATAATCGTTAACCCCACACTGGAGTGCCATTAAAGGAAAGACTAAAAGAAAAGGAAGGAACTCGGCAAACACAAGCCTCGCCTGTTTACCAAAAACATCGCCTCCTGCAACACAGCCATGTATAGGAGGTCCAGCCTGCCCAGTGACTACAAGTTCAACGGCCGCGGTATTTTGACCGTGCAAAGGTAGCGCAATCACTTGTCTTTTAAATAGAGACCTGTATGAATGGCTAAACGAGGGCTTAACTGTCTCCCCTTTCAAGTCAGTGAAATTGATCTGCCCGTGCAGAAGCGGGCATAATAATACAAGACGAGAAGACCCTTTGGAGCTTAAGGTACAAAATTCAACCACGTCAAGCAACTCACTAAAAAGCAAAAACCTTGTGGCATATGAAATTTTACCTTCGGTTGGGGCGACCACGGAGGAAAAACAAGCCTCCAAGTGGACTGGGACAAATCTCCTAAAACCAAGAGAGACATCTCTAAGCCACAGAACATCTGACCAAACATGATCCGGCTATTAAGACCGATCAACGAACCAAGTTACCCTAGGGATAACAGCGCAATCCTCTCCCAGAGTCCATATCGACGAGAGGGTTTACGACCTCGATGTTGGATCAGGACATCCTAATGGTGCAGCCGCTATTAAGGGTTCGTTTGTTCAACGATTAAAGTCCTACGTGATCTGAGTTCAGACCGGAGCAATCCAGGTCAGTTTCTATCTGTAACGCTACTTTTCCTAGTACGAAAGGATCGGGAAAGAGGGGCCCATACTTAAAGCACGCCCCACCCCTAATTTATGAAAACAAATAAATAAAGCAAAGGGGGGCCAAACCCCAGCTGGCCAAAATAAGGACATACTGGGGTGGCAGAGCATGGTAAATTGCGAAAGGCCTAAGCCCTTTTAGCCAGAGGTTCAAATCCTCTCCCCAGTTCATGCTGAACACTCTAATAACACATCTAATTAACCCCCTAGCCTACATCGTACCCGTCCTTCTAGCAGTAGCATTTTTAACACTAATTGAACGAAAAGTACTAGGATATATACAACTACGAAAAGGACCGAACGTGGTAGGGCCCTACGGACTTTTACAACCCATCGCTGACGGAGTAAAACTATTCATTAAAGAACCCGTCCGCCCCTCCACATCATCCCCCTTCCTTTTTCTAGCTACCCCGATGTTAGCACTCACCCTAGCTATAACCCTCTGAGCACCAATACCTATACCTCACCCAGTAACTGACCTCAATTTAGGAGTCCTCTTTATCCTAGCCTTATCGAGCCTTGCAGTATATTCAATCTTAGGATCAGGCTGAGCATCAAATTCAAAGTATGCATTAATTGGAGCCCTACGGGCTGTAGCCCAAACAATTTCATATGAAGTAAGTCTAGGACTTATCCTCCTCTCAGTAATTATCTTTTCAGGGGGTTATACCCTGCAGACATTTAATATTACCCAAGAAAGCATCTGACTACTTGTACCCGCCTGGCCTCTTGCCGCAATATGGTATATCTCGACATTAGCCGAGACAAACCGAGCACCATTCGACCTAACAGAGGGAGAATCAGAACTAGTCTCCGGCTTCAACGTAGAATATGCAGGAGGGCCCTTCGCCCTTTTTTTCCTGGCCGAATATGCTAATATTTTATTAATAAATACATTATCAGCTGTGTTATTTCTAGGGGCCTCACACATTCCAAACATCCCCGAACTCACAACAATTAACCTTATAATTAAAGCCGCATTATTATCAATTCTATTCCTTTGAGTACGAGCCTCCTACCCACGGTTCCGGTATGATCAATTAATACATCTGGTCTGAAAAAACTTCCTCCCCCTAACACTCGCCTTTGTATTATGACACACCGCCCTGCCCATCGCACTAGCAGGGCTCCCTCCGCAACTATAACCAAAGGAACTGTGCCTGAATACCCAAGGACCACTTTGATAGAGTGACTAACGGGGGTTAAAATCCCCCCAGTTCCTAGAAAGAAGGGAATTGAACCCATACTCAAGAGATCAAAACTCTTGGTGCTTCCTCTACACCACTTTCTAAGGCGGAGTCAGCTAATAAAGCTTTCGGGCCCATACCCCGAACATGACGGTTAAAGTCCCTCCTCCGCCAATGAACCCCTATGTACTTGCAATTCTACTATCTAGCCTAGGACTAGGAACCACCTTAACCTTTGCCAGCTCACACTGATTACTCGCCTGAATGGGCTTAGAGATTAACACCTTAGCAATTACCCCACTAATAGCACAACACCACCACCCCCGTGCAGTAGAGGCAACCACAAAGTACTTTTTAACCCAAGCCACCGCAGCAGCAATAATTCTGTTCGCAAGCACAACGAATGCATGAATAACAGGAGAATGAAGCATCAACGATCTATCAAATCCCATCGCCAGCACACTATTCATTACCGCCCTGGCACTTAAAATTGGACTTGCACCAATACACTTTTGAATACCAGAAGTTTTACAAGGATTAGACCTACTAACAGGGCTAATCTTATCTACCTGACAAAAACTTGCCCCCTTTGCACTAATTATCCAAACAGCCCAAACCATTGATCCCTTACTACTAACCCTATTAGGGGCTATGTCAACACTAGTTGGTGGATGAGGGGGACTAAACCAAACCCAGCTACGAAAAATCCTGGCATACTCCTCAATCGCACACATAGGGTGAATAATTATTGTTATCCAATACGCCCCCCAACTAACCTTACTTGCACTGGGAACATATATTATCATGACATCCGCAGCATTCCTCACCCTCAAAATATCACTCACCACTAAAATTAATACACTTGCAACAACCTGATCAAAAAACCCAATCCTCACAGCAACCACCGCCCTACTATTACTTTCACTTGGAGGCCTCCCCCCTCTTACAGGTTTCCTACCAAAATGATTAATTCTACAAGAATTGACAAAACAAGACCTCCCCCTTATTGCCACAATTATAGCCCTAGCCGCCCTAATCAGTCTATATTTCTACTTACGACTATGCTACGCAATAACACTAACCATCTCCCCCAACACGACCAACTCAACCACCCCCTGACGAATTCAGACAACCCAAGCCCCCCTACCTCTAGCCCTATTTACCGTAGCCGCCCTGGGACTTCTGCCCATAACCCCAGCTGTAATAATACTAACCACCTAGGGACTTAGGATAACACTAGACCAAAAGCCTTCAAAGCTTTAAGTAGAAGTGAGAATCTTCTAGTCCCTGGCTAAGGCCTACAAGAAATTAACTTGCATCTCCTAATTGCAAATCAGACATTTTTATTAAACTAAGGCCTTACTAGGTGGGAAGGCCTCGATCCTACAAACTCTTAGTTAACAGCTAAGCGCTCAAGCCAGCGAGCATCCATCTACTTTTCCCGCCGTTTGACTCGGCAAGGCGGGAAAAGCCCCGGCAGAATATTAGTCTGCGTCTTCGGATTTGCAATCCAATATGTTCTTCACCACGGGGCTGTGGTAGGGAGAGGATTCAAACCTCTGTCTTCGGGGCTACAACCCACCGCCTAAGCACTCGGCCACCCTACCTGTGGCAATCACACGCTGATTCTTCTCTACTAACCACAAAGACATTGGTACCCTTTATCTTGTATTTGGTGCCTGAGCCGGAATAGTGGGAACCGCCTTAAGCCTCCTTATCCGGGCTGAACTAAGCCAACCTGGATCGCTCTTAGGCGACGACCAAATCTACAATGTTATCGTAACTGCCCACGCCTTTGTAATAATTTTCTTTATAGTAATACCCATCCTTATCGGAGGGTTTGGAAACTGACTCGTACCATTGATAATTGGGGCCCCAGACATGGCATTCCCACGAATAAATAATATAAGCTTCTGACTCCTGCCCCCATCATTCCTGCTCCTCCTAGCCTCTTCTGGCGTTGAGGCTGGAGCCGGGACAGGATGAACAGTATACCCACCCCTCGCAGGCAACCTAGCCCATGCAGGAGCATCCGTAGACTTAACGATCTTTTCACTACACCTAGCGGGTGTATCATCAATTCTAGGGGCCATCAATTTTATTACCACAACTATTAATATGAAACCCCCAGCCATCTCCCAATACCAAACGCCCTTATTCGTCTGATCTGTTCTTGTAACCGCCGTACTCCTTCTTCTATCATTACCAGTTTTAGCCGCTGGCATCACAATACTTTTAACGGACCGAAATCTTAACACTACATTCTTTGACCCAGCAGGAGGAGGAGACCCAATTCTTTACCAGCACCTATTCTGGTTCTTTGGCCACCCAGAAGTATATATCCTCATCCTTCCAGGATTCGGTATTATTTCCCATGTCGTAGCCTATTATTCAGGCAAAAAAGAACCATTCGGCTACATAGGAATAGTTTGAGCCATGATGGCCATTGGCCTTCTAGGCTTTATCGTATGAGCCCACCACATATTTACCGTCGGGATAGACGTAGACACCCGCGCATATTTTACGTCCGCAACAATAATTATTGCCATCCCAACAGGTGTAAAAGTATTTAGCTGACTAGCCACACTCCACGGAGGATCAATTAAATGAGAGACTCCACTGCTATGAGCCCTTGGATTCATCTTCTTATTTACAGTGGGGGGACTCACAGGAATTGTTCTGTCTAATTCATCACTCGATATTGTGCTCCACGACACATACTACGTAGTAGCACACTTCCACTACGTACTATCAATAGGCGCTGTATTCGCCATTATGGCAGCCTTCGTACACTGATTTCCGTTATTAACAGGATATACCCTACACAGCACCTGAACAAAAATTCACTTCGCCGTAATATTTATTGGGGTCAACCTCACATTTTTCCCACAACATTTTCTAGGTCTAGCAGGCATACCACGACGATATTCTGACTACCCAGATGCTTACGCACTCTGAAATACAGTGTCATCTATCGGATCCTTAATCTCTCTAGTAGCAGTAATTATATTCCTATTTATCTTATGAGAAGCCTTCGCCGCCAAACGAGAAGTAATATCTGTAGAGCTAACTATAACAAATGTAGAATGACTCCACGGCTGCCCCCCTCCTTATCACACGTACGAGGAACCAGCATTCGTCCAAATTCAATCAAATTAACGAGAAAGGGAGGAATTGAACCCCCGTATGCTGGTTTCAAGCCAGCCACATAACCACTCTGCCACTTCCTTCTAAAGACATTAGTAAAATGTAAATTATACCACCTTGTCAAGGTGAAGTTGTAGGTTAAACCCCTGCATGTCTTAAGCCCTAAGCTTAATGGCACATCCAACACAACTAGGATTCCAAGACGCGGCATCACCCGTTATAGAAGAGCTTCTACACTTTCATGACCACGCACTAATAATTGTATTCCTAATTAGCACCTTAGTATTATATATTATTGTCGCAATGGTCTCAACTAAACTTACTAATAAATATATTCTAGACTCCCAAGAAATCGAAATCGTATGAACCATCCTACCAGCCGTTATTTTGGTCTTAATCGCCTTACCCTCCCTACGCATTCTATATCTTATAGATGAAATCAACGACCCCCACCTAACAATTAAAGCAATAGGACACCAATGATACTGAAGCTACGAATACACAGACTACGAAAACCTAGGCTTTGACTCCTACATAGTCCCGACTCAAGACCTTACTCCTGGACAATTTCGACTTCTAGAAACCGACCATCGAATGGTCGTCCCAATAGAATCTCCGATCCGAGTTCTAGTGTCCGCTGAAGATGTACTACATTCTTGAGCTGTCCCGTCCCTAGGTGTAAAAATAGATGCGGTCCCAGGACGATTAAACCAAACCGCCTTCATCGCCTCACGCCCAGGCCTATTCTACGGACAATGCTCTGAAATCTGCGGCGCAAACCACAGCTTCATACCAATCGTAGTAGAAGCAGTCCCACTAGAACACTTCGAAAACTGATCCTCATTAATACTAGAAGACGCCTCGCTAGGAAGCTAAATATTGGACAAAGCATTGGCCTTTTAAGCCAAAGACTGGTGATTCCCGACCACCCCTAGTGAAATGCCACAATTAAACCCCGGCCCTTGATTCGCAATTTTAGTATTCTCCTGATTAATTTTCTTAACCGTCATTCCAACTAAAATCTTAAATCATTCTTCACCAAATGAACCAACCCCAGTAAGTGCTGAAAAACACAAAACTGAATCCTGAGATTGACCATGATAATAAGCTTCTTCGACCAGTTTGCAAGCCCATCTTACCTAGGTATTCCACTGATTGCTGTCGCAATTACACTACCCTGAATCCTCTACCCAACCCCCACGTCCCGTTGGGTTAACAACCGACTCATCACACTCCAAGGATGATTTATTAATCGATTCACAAATCAACTAATATTACCCCTAAATGTGGGAGGACATAAATGAGCACTTTTACTAGCCTCTTTAATAATCTTCTTAATTACTATTAATATATTAGGCCTGCTTCCCTATACCTTTACACCCACAACACAATTGTCCCTTAACATAGGCTTTGCTGTCCCACTCTGACTCGCCACAGTAATTATCGGGATACGAAATCAACCAACAGTTGCCCTAGGACATTTACTGCCAGAGGGGACACCCATCCCCCTGATTCCAGTACTTATTATTATCGAAACAATTAGTCTATTTATCCGACCATTAGCCCTAGGTGTACGACTCACAGCCAACCTAACCGCAGGCCACCTACTAATTCAACTTATTGCCACAGCCGTATTTGTTCTCCTACCAATAATACCTACAGTAGCAATTTTAACTGCCACCGTACTCTTCTTGCTAACATTACTAGAAGTGGCAGTAGCAATAATTCAAGCTTATGTATTTGTACTCCTTCTAAGCCTATATTTACAAGAAAACGTTTAATGGCCCATCAAGCACATGCCTATCATATAGTCGACCCAAGCCCATGACCTCTAACCGGAGCCATTGCCGCTCTACTAATAACATCCGGCTTAGCAATCTGATTCCACTTCCACTCAATAACACTAATAACTCTCGGGATAATTCTGCTACTTCTAACAATATATCAATGATGACGAGACATTATCCGAGAAGGGACTTTCCAGGGTCATCATACACCCCCAGTACAAAAAGGACTACGATATGGAATAATCCTCTTTATTACTTCCGAAGTATTTTTCTTCCTTGGGTTCTTCTGAGCCTTTTACCACTCAAGTCTAGCACCAACGCCCGAGCTTGGGGGATGCTGACCCCCAACAGGAATTACCCCACTTGACCCCTTTGAAGTCCCACTCCTCAACACCGCCGTACTATTAGCATCAGGAGTAACAGTAACATGAGCCCACCACAGCATCATAGAAGGGGGACGAAAACAAGCAATTCAGTCCCTAACACTAACTATTTTACTAGGATTTTATTTCACTGCCCTCCAAGCTATAGAATACTATGAAGCACCATTCACAATCGCAGACGGAGTCTATGGCTCAACATTCTTTGTAGCCACAGGATTCCACGGGCTGCACGTCATCATTGGATCATCCTTTCTAGCAGTCTGCCTCCTCCGACAAATCCAATACCATTTTACATCTGAACATCACTTTGGCTTCGAAGCTGCCGCCTGATACTGACATTTTGTTGACGTAGTATGACTATTCCTTTACGTATCCATCTACTGATGAGGCTCATAATCTTCCTAGTATTAAAGTTAGTACAAGTGACTTCCAATCACACAGTCTTGGTTAAACCCCAAGGAAAGATAATGAATTTAATCATAACCATTCTAGTTATTACCGCAGCCCTGTCCACAATTTTAGCAATTGTATCTTTCTGATTACCACAAATAAATCCGGATGCAGAGAAATTATCCCCCTACGAATGCGGGTTTGACCCCCTAGGATCTGCTCGCCTGCCATTCTCCTTACGCTTCTTCTTGGTAGCAATCTTATTTCTTCTCTTTGATCTAGAGATCGCTCTTCTTCTCCCCCTGCCCTGAGGAGACCAACTCCACAACCCCACCCAGACATTCTTTTGAGCTACAGCAGTCCTAATTTTACTAACCCTAGGATTAATTTATGAATGAACCCAGGGCGGCCTAGAATGAGCAGAATAGGGAGTTAGTCCAAAACAAGACCTCTGATTTCGGCTCAGAAGATCATGGTTTAACTCCATGACCCCCTTATGACACCCGTACATTTTAGCTTTAGCTCAGCATTTATTCTAGGGTTGATAGGACTAGCATTTCACCGCACACACCTACTCTCCGCACTCTTGTGTTTAGAAGGAATAATACTATCCCTATTTATTGCGCTGGCCCTATGAGCCCTGCAATTCGAGTCCACGGGATTCTCCACAGCCCCAATATTACTCCTAGCTTTCTCTGCCTGCGAAGCAAGTACAGGCCTAGCATTACTAGTTGCCACAGCCCGCACCCACGGAACTGACCGTTTACAAAACCTCAACCTTCTGCAATGCTAAAAGTATTAATTCCCACAATCATGCTATTCCCAACAATCTGATTAACCACCCCCAAATGACTATGAACAACTATCACAACACACAGCCTTCTAATTGCCCTCGTTAGTCTGTCATGGCTTAAATCAACATCAGAAACCGGGTGAACCTTTTCCAACATATACCTAGCCACAGACCCACTATCAACTCCCCTATTAGTATTAACATGCTGATTATTACCACTAATAATTCTAGCCAGCCAAAGCCATATTAACCCGGAACCAATTAGCCGACAACGTTCATATATTACGCTTCTCGCCTCGCTACAAACCTTCCTAATTATAGCATTTGGTGCTACAGAAATTATTATATTTTATGTTATATTTGAGGCCACACTCATTCCAACCCTAATTATTATTACTCGCTGAGGAAATCAAACCGAGCGCTTAAATGCAGGAACATACTTCCTATTCTATACCTTGGCAGGATCTCTCCCGCTCTTAGTTGCTTTACTTCTCCTCCAACAATCTACAGGAACCCTATCAATATTAGTTCTCCAATATTCACAGCCACTACAACTCAACTCATGAGGCCATATAATCTGGTGAGCAGGCTGTCTAATCGCATTTCTAGTCAAAATACCCTTATATGGCGTCCACTTATGATTACCAAAAGCACATGTAGAAGCCCCAGTAGCAGGGTCTATAGTACTTGCAGCAGTTTTGCTAAAATTAGGAGGATATGGAATAATACGCATAATAGTTATACTAGACCCCCTATCGAAAGAACTAGCTTACCCTTTTATTATTCTAGCCCTCTGAGGAATTATTATAACCGGCTCAATCTGCCTACGACAAACCGACCTAAAATCACTAATTGCCTACTCATCCGTGAGCCACATGGGGTTAGTAGCAGGGGGAATTTTAATTCAAACACCATGGGGGTTCTCAGGAGCAATCATCTTAATAATTGCTCACGGACTAGTATCCTCAGCATTATTTTGCCTAGCCAACACAGCATATGAACGAACACACAGCCGAACAATAGTTCTTGCCCGAGGACTACAAATAATCTTCCCACTAACCGCAGTTTGGTGATTCATCGCCAATCTTGCTAATTTAGCACTCCCACCCCTCCCTAATCTAATAGGGGAACTTATAATCATCACAACCCTATTCAACTGATCCCCATGAACAATTCTACTCACAGGATTAGGAACATTAATTACAGCCGGCTACTCCTTATATATATTCCTCATATCACAACGAGGCCCAGCACCAAACCACATCACGGGACTTCAACCATTCCACACCCGAGAACACCTACTAATAGCCCTACATCTAATTCCAGTTATTCTCCTAGTAACAAAACCAGAACTCATATGAGGATGATGCTACTGTAAGTATAGTTTAACTAAAACATTAGATTGTGATTCTAAAGATAGGAGTTAAAACCCCCTTACTCACCAAGGAAGAACAGAAAATAGTAAGTACTGCTAATCCTTATCTACCAAGGTTAAAATCCATGGCTTCCTTGCGCTTTCAAAGGATAATAGTTCATCCACTGGTCTTAGGAACCAAAAACTCTTGGTGCAAATCCAAGTGAAAGCTAAAATGGCACTAATCATACACTCATCCCTCCTTATAATCTTTTTTATCCTATTATATCCATTACTTACTACACTAAATCCCAACCAACAAGAGTCCAAAATAGCAGAAATAACCAAAACCGCTGTTAGCTCCGCATTCTTTATTAGCCTCCTACCACTCATAATTTTTCTAAACCTAAAAACAGAAGGCATTATTACAAACTGACACTGAATAAACATCCAGACATTTGACATCAACATCAGCTTTAAATTTGACCACTACTCATTAATTTTCGTCCCAATCGCCCTGTACGTCACCTGGTCTATCCTAGAGTTCGCACTGTGGTATATGCACTCCGACCCCTATATTAACCGCTTCTTCAAATATTTACTCACATTTCTAGTAGCCATAATTATTCTAGTTACAGCCAACAACATATTCCAACTATTCATTGGCTGAGAAGGAGTAGGAATTATATCATTTCTACTTATTGGGTGATGACACGGGCGGGCAGACGCCAACACAGCAGCCCTCCAAGCCGTCATCTACAACCGAGTAGGGGATATTGGATTAATCATAAACATGGCCTGACTCGCAATAAATTTTAACTCCTGAGAAATTCAACAAATCTTCACCCTCTCAAAAGACTTTGACATAACAATCCCGCTTATAGGGCTCGCCCTAGCAGCCACGGGTAAATCAGCCCAATTTGGCCTCCATCCATGACTTCCGTCCGCCATGGAAGGTCCCACGCCAGTGTCTGCCCTACTCCACTCAAGCACCATGGTCGTAGCAGGAATTTTCCTATTAATTCGCCTTCACCCACTCATAGAAAACAACCAACTGGTATTAACAACTTGCCTCTGCTTAGGAGCACTAACCTCATTATTCACAGCCACCTGTGCCCTGACCCAAAATGATATCAAAAAAATCGTAGCTTTCTCAACATCAAGCCAACTAGGACTAATAATAGTTACGATTGGATTAAACCAACCACAACTAGCATTCCTTCATATCTGCACACATGCCTTCTTCAAAGCTATACTATTTCTGTGCTCAGGATCAATTATCCACAGCCTCAATGATGAACAAGACATCCGAAAAATAGGAGGCCTATTTAACACTATACCCGCCACCTCAACTTACTTTACAATTGGCAGCCTAGCCTTAACCGGAACCCCATTCCTAGCAGGATTCTTCTCAAAAGATGCAATTATTGAAGCCCTAAACACTTCCCACCTGAACGCCTGAGCCCTAATCCTAACACTAATTGCCACATCATTTACCGCAGTTTATAGCTTTCGACTAGTATATTTTGTAATTATGGGGACCCCACGATTTCTACCTCTATCCCCCATCAATGAAAATAACCCGCTAGTAATTAATCCTATCAAACGACTCGCCTGAGGAAGCATTATTGCAGGATTTATTATTACACATAATTTTATACCAATAAAAACACCAACCATGACAATACCCACCACCCTCAAAATTGCAGCCCTAATAGTAACCATTATAGGATTACTAGTAGCCATAGATTTAGCTAACATAACCAGTAAACAAATAAAAATTACCCCAATAATACCCACACACCACTTCTCCAACATATTAGGGTTTTTCCCCGCAATTACCCACCGACTCCTCCCCAAACTTAAATTAACCCTAGGACAATCAGCTGCCACTCAACTCGACAAAACATGACTCGAAACCATTGGACCAAAAGGCCTAGCACTGACCCAAACAATTATAGCAAAAATTACAAATGACATTACACGAGGAATAATCAAAACTTATTTAACCATCTTCCTTTTAACCCTAATTTTAGCCACTATCCCAGCCCTCTTTTAAACCGCCCGAAGAGTCCCACGACTCAGCCCCCGAGTAAGCTCCAACACAACTAATAAAGTTAAAAGTAACACCCAAGCACAAATAACTAGTATTCCACCGCCAGACGAATATATAATAGCCACACCACTGATATCGCCCCGCAAAACAGAAAACTCTTTTAATCCATCTACAACAATTCAAGAACCTTCATGCCAACCCCCTCAAAAAATCCCCGCTACCAAACCAACCCCTAGCACATAAACTAAAACATACCCTAACACAGAACGACTCCCTCAAGCCTCCGGAAATGGCTCAGCAGCCAAAGCTGCCGAATAAGCAAAAACCACAAGCATTCCCCCTAAATAAATTAAAAAAAGAACCAACGATAAAAAAGTGCCCCCATGGCCAACTAAAATTCCACACCCAACCCCAGCTGCAACTACCAGCCCAAGGGCCGCAAAGTAAGGCGTAGGATTAGAGGCAACAGCAACTAAACCCACAACCAAAGCTACTAATAATAAAAACATAAAATAGGTCATAATTCTTGCTCAGACTTTAACCGAGACCAATGACTTGAAGAACCACCGTTGTTATTCAACTACAAGAACCATTAATGGCAAGCCTACGAAAAACGCACCCCCTCTTTAAAATTGCTAACGACGCACTAGTTGACCTACCAGCACCATCCAATATTTCAGCATGATGAAACTTTGGCTCCCTCCTAGGACTATGCTTAATTACCCAAATTTTAACCGGGTTATTCCTAGCCATACACTACACCTCCGATATTTCAACTGCATTCTCATCAGTAACCCACATCTGCCGCGACGTAAATTACGGCTGACTAATCCGTAATATACACGCAAATGGAGCATCATTCTTTTTCATTTGTATTTATATACACATTGCCCGAGGCCTATATTATGGATCTTACCTATACAAAGAAACCTGAAACATTGGTGTTATTCTTCTTCTACTAGTTATAATAACAGCCTTCGTTGGCTATGTACTCCCATGAGGACAAATATCCTTCTGAGGCGCCACAGTAATTACAAATCTATTATCCGCCGTACCCTACATAGGAGATATATTAGTTCAATGGATTTGAGGCGGCTTCTCAGTAGACAATGCAACACTAACGCGATTCTTCGCATTTCACTTCCTACTACCATTTATCATCGCTGCCGCAACCATCCTCCACCTCCTGTTCCTTCACGAAACAGGATCAAATAACCCAATTGGATTAAACTCAGACGCAGACAAGATCTCCTTCCACCCCTACTTCACATATAAAGACCTTCTTGGGTTCGTAATTATATTATTAGCCCTCACGCTCCTAGCACTGTTCTCCCCCAACCTACTAGGAGACCCAGAAAATTTTACCCCCGCAAACCCACTAGTCACCCCCCCGCATATCCAACCAGAATGATACTTCTTATTTGCCTACGCCATCCTGCGATCAATCCCAAACAAATTAGGAGGTGTTCTCGCCCTACTTTTTTCAATCCTTGTACTAATAGTGGTACCACTACTACACACCTCGAAGCAGCGAGGACTAACATTCCGCCCCCTCACCCAATTCCTATTCTGAACCCTAGTGGCAGATATAATTATCTTAACATGAATTGGGGGCATGCCAGTAGAACACCCATTTATTATTATTGGACAGATTGCATCTGTACTGTACTTCACACTATTCCTCATTTTCATCCCCCTGGCAGGATGATTAGAAAATAAAGCACTAGAATGAGCTTGCCCTAGTAGCTTAGTCTAAAAGCATCGGTCTTGTAATCCGAAGATCGGGGGTTAAACTCCCCCCTAGCGCCCAGAAAAGAGAGATTTTAACTCTCACCCCTGGCTCCCAAAGCCAGAATTCTAAACTAAACTATCTTCTGGGGATAAACCATCCCCTATATGGTTTAGTACATAATATGCATGATATTACATAGATGTACTAATACATCTATGTATTATCACCAAATCACTATTTTAACCACAAAGCAGGTACATAACTGTTAAAACGTACATAAGCATGTCATTAAGACTCAGAAAATTATTATTTTAACTTGGAAAATAGATTAATCCCTAAAAATTTGTCCTCAAATTTTTCCTTGAATAATTCAATTATAATCCCATAAGTATATATTATGTAGTAAGAAACCACCAACCAGTTTATATAAATGCATATCAAGCATGATGGAACCAGGGACACTAATTGTGGGGGTAGCACAATATGAACTATTACTGGCATCTGGTTCCTATTTCAGGAACATAACTGTAATATTTCCCCCCTCGGATAATTATATCTGGCATCTGATTAAGCTGGTGGTGTAGTACATATGTCTCGTTACCCACCATGCCGGGCATTCTTTTATATGCATAGCGTATCTTTTTTTGGTTTCTTTTCACTTGGCATCTCAGAGTGCAAATTCAAATGTTAGTCAAGGTAGAACATATTCCTTGCATGTTTTATTATAAGTGAATTATTATAAGACATAACTTAAGAATTACATACTTCTAAATCAAGTGCATAACATATCTATCTCTTATTCAACTATACCTGCTATGATGCCCCCTTTGGTTTTTGCGCGACAAACCCCCCTACCCCCCTACGCTCAGTAAATCCTGTTTTCCTTGTCAAACCCCTAAACCAAGGAGGACCCGAGAACGTATAAGCCAACGAGTTGAAATGTAAATTGGCTATTCATTATATATATATATATATATATGCATCAATTTTTACATTTTTATTAATTTATGCCAACCTAACAAGCCCTACCAAAAATCTGTAAAATTTCTCGACACTAAGTATTCTAATATTATAGACCA